AGAATATGTAAGTGATTCATACACAGCATCCCTTTCTTTTATCAAAGGTTCTACTAATTGATAAGTTTCCGCAAATAATTGAAATTCAATTTCTTGTTTTGGATCTTCAATTTTTGGAAACTTATCCAATTCTTCCTTTAAGCCCTGATCAATGAATCTACAAAATCCTTCAAATTGTATCTGATTAAACCCAGGTATTATATACATTCCCTCATTTTTGTCTCGGAACATTTGAAATTGAGTCCCCTCCCCATTTCGTGAAAAATCCCATCTTTGGCTCTACTCTATTCTTCATTGAATCATTTAAATCTAGCTAGTGCCGATGGAATTTCTATTCTGTTTACTGAATCACATAAAATTTTACACAAAAATTCCATATCATCTTATGGAATGTATGAAATACGTATGAACGGGTGAATAAAGAGAATTTTCTATTCAAATTGGAATGGAATTTGCAACATATAAAAATGGAAAGGGATTAATAGAAAATTCTTGTAAAAAGAATTCTGCTTATTAGATTAGTCATATTTTTGTAATTTTATATAGAATATCAGAACAAAAATGATTCAACTTCCACCATTATCATGATATTACATATTCCAGATATCGGAAAAAAAGACGGGTACGGGATTTGATCTGTTTGCTGAGATAAAGACAGAATAATCAGAAAAAATATAAAGTTTATTTTTTTGTCACTTAATCCGTTTCTATTGTGAAAAAAAGAATTGACGGGGAAAAGAGATATTTTTACCTATAAACTAGAAAGTATTATTTAATAGAATTCGTTAAATACGTGCGGGCAGATATCTCTATCTATATATCATATATAGATAGAGATACCTGATTATACATCTATGTAATTTCTGCTCTGATTCGGGGGTTTCAATATACTCATAATTAATTGGTTTTATAACACAGATTTATATTTTGTTCTAAAAATACGATAATCTACATTTCATTTGATTGTCGTAAGATAAGAAAAAATCGTGAAAGAAGAAATATTTTGAATATTGATTATATTGAATGGGTTCGTGAAGTTTGATTTATTTATCGTATTTTATCAGAATAATTTCTACTTTATCCTCCCGGAGTTCATTCTCCGTTCCGGGGAACTCCGTTTAAAACGAATCAATTTCGGGTTCGGGGAATGCGATTCCATTAATTCTTTTAATAATTCGGGGAACTATTTTTATTTTGAGGTCTTCTTGACTATCTTCTTTTTTTATGATCTCGTTGGAAATCCTAGAAAGCCAATCCCTATATAATCGAGCTATTTGCGCAAGTATTTCAAGTATTTTACGATAACGAAGCAACATTCTCTTGTATAGATTGTGTATATAATTAAAGCCTACCCCCATGCCACGAATTGCTGCGTTTATTCGAATGATCCACAACCGATAAAAATCTCTTTTTTTCCTCTTTCCATCCCAATGAGCCGAAACTAAAATATTGTTTTGAGCAAAAGTTCGAGTAAGTCTTGAATGAGTCCCTGATGCAAATACACTCTTTTTTGTTCTACGTCTCTGAGCTATATATCCTCTAGTCATTGAGGTGAATAAATAAAACATAATCATTTGACCTCCTTTTCTATGTAATAACAAAACGAATTTTTCCAATGTATAAAATAAAAATTCCAAAGGCTTTTGCTACTATAACCTTCCCACCACTATTTTGTCTTTTTTTTTAGGTATTTCACCTCGAATCAAAATAAGAAATTGTATTATTGTATCAAAAGTAAATAAAAAGGTAATAAATATAGATGAATAAAGAAATAGTGGGTTCCTTCGTTTCTATGGTTACTTCTTAAACGGTGAGGTCCTCTCTATACACCGGAGCCTTTGACTTCATTTATTCAATGTTCTTGATAACTTGTACAGTTCAAACTTTTTCGCTCTACCCATGAATGATCCAGTAATAGGTCTTTCACAATGAGACCCACCTATACAGTAACGGTATTTCCTTTTGAGGGTTGGCTGGATAGCTGACCCTGTTAGTCCGTTCTTGCAAGATAAAGGAGCATACTTTTTTTTTTTTCTTTTTTTAAGTAGGATTCTCCCGCTTAATGGATAACTTTTGTTACCAATGGGAAATTTTTTCTCATCTTAAATTCTGCCGATTCGATTTACACCAGTATAAACCATAAATTTCATACCAGAAATCAATTTCATACATAATAGATGGATAGATCTCTTTCCTTTTAGATAGTAACTAGATTTCTTCCATTTTATCTGATTCACTAGTACTGATTATTGATACTGAAAAAATTCTTTCCTTTGTTCCAGTTCATAATCTGAACGAGTCACACATACACCCTAATACATAGTCCTCGGCGCTGAGGACATCCCCGAAGAGCGGGGGATTTCGAGGCATTTCTGATTGGCTGTCTTGCCTTTCTAATAAGTTGTTTAGTTGTTGGCATGATGAATTTTGTATACATAATGGACTGGTTGAGATCAATCCTGACCAAACGATTCTTTATTTTTTTATAATTTTAATATTAAACCGAGCAAGTAAGAAGATAAAAAAATGGGGATTTTACTATTTTCGGGAGTCTTCGTCCAAATAATCATCTACATAATCCCATCGAGACCACCACGGAAGTTCTTCGTCGTGGTCCAAATAATCATCTCCCACAAAATCAACAATTCCATAAGCTGCGGCTTCTGTTGCTGACATAAAAACATCTCTTTCGATGTCTTCGGATACAACCTCATAGGGTTTACCCGTTCTTCGCGCAAAAATTTCTACCACATTATGGCGTATTTTCAAAAGTTCTTCCGAATCAAAAATACAATCTTCTGATTTCCCATTAAAATAGGCGCTAGCAGGTTGATGAATCATTACCCTGATGATATACCATAAAAAAATTCTTCTATCTTCACATAATGAGGCGAAGAGAAAAGATAAAGAATAAAATAGAATGGAACAACCGTACGTGCATTTTTTGTGCATACGGCTTTACAATGGAATTGACTTTTTTTCTATCAGAAAAAAAAATAGCATCGATCAGATCCAGATCAAAAAATAGTCCAATTACCTTACCACCCATCTTTTTAGAGGAGTTCAAAAATACTATGATGGTTCCGTTGCTTTATATAAAAATTATTAAAATTTCGTCTTGAATTCAGCAATCCCAAAGTTTCTTTTTGATCCCCGAAAAGGAAGAAATCAATTCATTTTCGTACTCTTCCAAAAAGAAATAAAGATTTTTCAGAGTTTTTTGGTATGAAAAAAAGTTTGTGACGTTGAAAGGGACCCCTGATAAATAATATCGGGAATACTCCTTATCTCATACTACTCTCTCGATACATAATCTAATGTTTTGAAAATGAAATAGAAACAAAAGTTTTTCATATCAAATTCAAAGTGCCATGCTCTTATTACTTTATATTGATTACTTTATATTGATATTTTATCTGGCGAAGGCATAGTCTTCTTTGTTCTCTTAAATCACAAATAAAAGCCTCTTTGGCGCCAAACGTGAGGGAATGCTATACGTTTGGTCATTTCTCCTCCGAGCAAGATTAAAGCTGCCATTGAAGCAGCTATTCCCATGCCTATTGTAGTTACTTGTGGTTTCACTAATTGTATCGTATCAAAAATACCTACTCCATATATTACCGATCCGCCGGGAGAATTTATAAACAAATACATTTCTTGGGTCGGATCCTCTATACCGAGATAGATCATAAGACCTATAATGTTATTCGAGATCTCGGCTTCAAGCGCCGAGCCTAAAAAAAGCGACCTTCCTCGATAAACTCGGTTGATTAGGGTAAATTGAGATATCCTTTAGGAACCGTACGCGCACCTTTTGATGCATACGGTTCAACAAAATTGTGACAAAAATCAATGTGTAGATTTTATCCTTCTTTATTTTTTTTATAGTAGATATTTCTAACTTATAAAGAAGGGGCCTTTTTCTCTACTTCTATTTTTCAAGAAAGATGCCTTTATTGCTCTTTCTTTTTTTGACACTATTGAGATTTGTTATTCTAATTAATAATAGAATAGAAAAATTTGAATTAAATAAACAAAAATCTAATAATCTAAATTAAGTAAACTTATCGAACTAACTTTTCATTGATATATTTTTTCATCGGGAAACAATTTCAATCACGATATTATTTTCTTGTTCTTGAAAGGGCTTCTTAAATCTTTTTAGGTTTATGCTCTACTCCGGGTAAAGATCTTCTCGATTTCGATTTGCACATTGCACATATAGGGCAAATGCTTCCAATACCACTTGTTTTTGCTTTGTTCAGATTTCTCATTTCACCAAATTCAATAATTTAGAATATCTATATTATCTAAAAAATAAATATATATAAGTAGTAATTATCGAGATATTACCAATTGTTATTGGGGTTTTTCTAAACGGAGCCTGACTCCTTCATTTTATGGGTCTAACCAAGTTAACCATAAATTATTCTATTCTAATGGATAATATGAACCGTAACCCCCTAAAAATAAAAAATCTATCCAATTGCACTCCGCGCTCCAAATTTTTCAAATTTTTGACGATTAAATCAATTTTTATTGGGCGAAAGGGGCAGGATCTCTTAATTGGAGGAGAGAACGGGTAAATCCCATATGACCCAATATATCTGACAAGTCACACTATAAGTCGACCCAAGATGCATCCTCTTCTCCAGGAATGCGAAAAGGTACTTTTGGAACACCAACTGGCATAAAATGAAAGAAATAAGTACTCTATTTGACTTTGATGTGGAAACGTAATTATGGGGTTAGTATCTTCATAATATCAATTTTATATCATATTTTTATGCATAAATTAGAAAAGCTTATAAAAGAAGACAGAATGAATAAAGGAATATTCTTACGAATATATCTTTTCAATGATTAACAAATATGAACGCATTCACTCATAAAAAAAAATGGTATCAATACCCCGTTGCATATTGGTACTTATCGGGCATAGAATAGATCTGCTTCTCTTTGTTCCTCCAAACATAAATGTTTCATCCATTATATTAGTACTAATAGAACAAAAATTAACCCTTGTTACGAGATAATCCATTGAACAGGGGAGGGGATCCATTGCATAGTTATGGTCTTTTCCAATGCAATAAAGTTACATAGTGTCTATTTTTCTTTGATAAAGGGGTATTTCTATGGGTTTGCCTTGGTATCGTGTTCATACTGTCGTATTGAATGATCCCGGTCGTTTAATTGCTGTCCATATAATGCATACAGCTCTGGTTGCTGGTTGGGCCGGTTCGATGGCTCTATATGAATTAGCAGTTTTTGATCCTTCTGACCCCGTTCTTGATCCAATGTGGAGACAGGGTATGTTTGTTATACCTTTCATGACTCGTTTAGGAATAACCAATTCATGGGGTGGTTGGAGTATCTCGGGGGGGGCTATAACGAATCCTGGTATTTGGAGTTATGAAGGTGTGGCCGGGGCACATATTGTGTTTTCTGGCTTGTGCTTTTTGGCAGCTATTTGGCATTGGGTATATTGGGATCTAGAAATTTTTTGTGATGAACGTACAGGAAAACCTTCTTTGGATTTGCCTAAGATTTTTGGAATTCATTTATTTCTTTCCGGAGTGGCTTGTTTTGGTTTTGGTGCATTTCATGTAACAGGCTTGTATGGTCCTGGAATATGGGTGTCCGATCCTTATGGACTAACTGGAAAAGTACAACCCGTAAGTCCAGCATGGGGCGCGGAAGGATTTGATCCCTTTGTTCCTGGGGGAATAGCCTCTCATCATATTGCAGCAGGAACTTTGGGAATATTGGCCGGCTTATTCCATCTTAGTGTCCGCCCGCCCCAACGTCTATACAAAGGATTACGCATGGGCAATATCGAAACCGTCCTTTCGAGTAGTATTGCTGCTGTCTTTTTTGCAGCTTTTGTTGTTGCCGGAACTATGTGGTATGGTTCAGCAACTACCCCGATCGAATTATTTGGCCCCACTCGTTATCAATGGGATCAGGGATACTTTCAACAAGAAATATATCGAAGAGTGAGTGCCGGGCTAGCCGAAAATCAAAGTTTATCAGAAGTTTGGTTTAAAATTCCTGAGAAATTGGCTTTTTATGATTATATTGGCAATAATCCGGCAAAAGGAGGATTATTTAGAGCGGGCTCAATGGACAACGGGGATGGAATAGCAGTTGGATGGTTAGGACACCCGATATTTAGAGATAAAGAAGGACGTGAACTCTTTGTACGCCGTATGCCTACTTTTTTTGAAACATTTCCAGTCGTTTTGATAGACGGAGACGGGATTGTTCGGGCTGATGTTCCTTTTAGAAGAGCAGAATCGAAGTATAGCGTTGAACAAGTAGGTGTAACTGTTGAGTTTTATGGCGGCGAGCTTAACGGAGTCAGTTATAGCGATTCCGCTACTGTTAAAAAATATGCTAGACGTGCTCAATTGGGTGAAATTTTTGAATTAGATCGTGCTACTTTGAAATCAGATGGTGTTTTTCGTAGTAGTCCAAGAGGTTGGTTTACTTTTGGGCATACTTCCTTTGCCCTACTCTTTTTCTTCGGACACATTTGGCATGGGGCTAGAACCTTATTCAGAGATGTTTTTGCTGGTATTGATCCAGATTTGGATGCTCAAGTAGAATTTGGAGCATTCCAAAAACTTGGGGATCCAACTACAAGAAGACAAGCAGTCTGATAAACAATTACTTTCTTTTTTTTGCCTCTATTTTCTTTTTGTTTTACGATTGAGCATAGGGTACTGTAGAAATCTTGATTTGAATGGCTGTCTTTTCTTTGACTCTTTCTTTTTTTATCAGGGAGATAATTCAATTCCGAATAAACAGGTATGGAAGCTATAATTGTAAACCACAATCGAATCTATGGAAGCATTGGTTTATACATTTCTATTAGTCTCGACTCTAGGAATAATTTTTTTCGCTATCTTTTTTCGAGAACCTCCTAAAGTTCCAACTAAAAAGATGAAATGATTTTTCATTATCTCAAATGAAGTAATGAGCCTCCCAAGATTGGGAGGCTCATTACTTCATTTAGTCCCCGTGTTCCTCGAAGGGATCCCTTAGTTGTTGAGAGGGTTGCCCAAAAGCGGTATATAAGGCATACCCAGTCAAACTTACAAGTAACCCAGATATAAAGATGGCGACTAGGGTTGCTGTTTCCATTATTATATTATTTCAAGACTACAATGGATCTATGAGCAATTCGTTTATTTACAACGGAATGGTATACAAAGTCAACAGATCTCAATAAAAAATAAGATTTATGGCTACACAAACCGCCGAGGGTAGTTCTAGATCCCGTCCAAGACAAACTACTGTGGGGGCTTTATTGAAGCCGTTGAATTCGGAATATGGTAAAGTAGCTCCGGGGTGGGGAACTACTCCTTTGATGGGTGTCGCAATGGCTTTATTTGCAATATTCTTATCTATTATTTTGGAGATTTATAATTCTTCTGTTTTACTGGATGGAATTTCAATGAATTAGATCGACAAGAACAATGAAGTTCTAGCCTTTCA